AAACCTTTTTTATCTTATATCATCAGGGTAATGATCCATCAACCCGCTGGTTCTTTTTCTGAAGTAGCAACGGGAGAATTCATCCTGGAAGTGGGAGAACTGCTGAAACTACGTGAAACCCTGACAAGGGTTTATGTACAAAGAACGGGGAAACCCTTCTGGGTTGTATCCGAAGACATGGAAAGAGATATTTTTATGTCAGCAACAGAGGCCCAAGCTTATGGAATTGTTGATCTTGTAGCGGTTGAATGACAATAAATAGCCTGAATTTCGCGTCAATTCGTGATTTAAAATGAACCCTGCCGCGTTTAATATTCTATGACTTTTATTTATTTACTATCTATTGATTGATGATTCTATTGATCTATCGATTCTATTCTATTGAATAAAAGTCATTCATAATCATACGGTTAGGATCGATCTAAACCAGCCCATTATGTATATGATTCAACATGCCAACGATTAAACAACTTATTAGAAATACAAGACAGCCAATCAGAAATGTCACAAAATCCCCCGCGCTTCGGGGATGCCCTCAGCGTCGAGGAACATGTACTAGGGTGTATGTGCGACTCGTTCAGATCATAAACTAGAACAAAGGAAAGAGAACAATGTTCGAATATCAATGATCAAATAGGATAGAACGGAAAAACAAACTACATTTACTATCTAAAAATAAGAAAATGGGGTCATATCCCTTTTATTGTGTATGAAATTTATGGTTTCTATTGGTGTAAAACCACTCACCTCAATTCAAGATGAGAAGTAATTCTCCATTGGTAGCAAATGGTTATCCATTAAGCGGAGGAAATCTTAGTAACATAGACCCCTCTTGCAAGAACGGACTAACAGGGTCAGCTACCCAGCCAACTTTCATAATTAAATACCGTTACTGTATAGGTAGAGCTCGTTGTGAAAGACCTATTACTGGATAATTCATGGGTAGAGCCGAAGAATGTGAACTATACAAGTTAGCAATAACATTGATTAAATGAAGTAAGGGCTCCGGTGTATAGAGAAGACCTCACCGTTTAAGAAGTAACCATAGAAACGATGGAATCCACTATTTAGTTATCATTGCTATTTTTTTTAACCTAGTATAGTACAATTTCGTATTTCGAGGTGAAATGCCTATAAAAAAATAAAAAATCGTGGTTGGGAAGGTTATAGTAGCGAAAGCCATTGGAATTTTTAGTTTATACATTGGAAAAATCCGTTTTGTTATTAATATACTAGGAAAGGGGCAAAAGAATAACTGAAAGAAAGGAAATCTATTAGTTATTCGTTAAAGTTTCATTTATTCAATGACCAGAATTAGACGGGGATATATCGCTCGGAGACGTAGAACAAAAATTCGTTTATTTGCATCAAGCTTTCGGGGGGCTCATTCAAGACTTACTCGAACTATTACTCAACAAAAAATAAGAGCTTTGGTTTCGGCTCATCGGGATAGGGATAGGCAAAAAATAAACTTTCGTCGTTTGTGGATCACTCGAATAAATGCAGCAATTCGTGAAAGGGGGGTATGCTATAGTTATAGTAGATTAATAAATGATCTGTACAAGAGACAGTTGCTTCTTAATCGTAAAATACTTGCACAAATAGCTATATCAAATAGGAATTGTCTTTATATGATTTCCAATGAAATCATAAAAGAAGTAGGTTGAAAAGAATCCACCGGTTAAACGGAGTTGCCCGGAGAATGAACTCCGGGAAGATCGAATAAAAATGAATAGAATTAGAATATGATAAAATATCAGAAAGTAGTCAAAATAAATATGAATCAACACGTTCAATAAAAAATTTTATTCTTCCCAGATTATTCTTTTTTTTTTCTTACGACACGAGACTTCAATCCGGATTCTTGGATTTTTCCAACAAAAAAGAAATCCGCGTTTGAGTTCGGATGGGCATTTGAATTCAAGTGAAGAAAGAGTAAACCTATCTTTTTCTGGCTCTAAGACTGGGAGTTCTGGTGGTCGACTCGGTTCTTTCAAATTGTTTCTCATTATTAAGAAAAGGTAACAAAGATAAAATACGAGCTTGTTTTATAGCAATAGTAATTAATCGTTGTTGTTTCAAGGTCAATCTATTCACTCGTCTAGATAATATTTTTCCCTGTTCACTAATAAATCGACTAATTAAACTCATGTTTTTATAATCAATTCGATCCCCCGATTGGATCGGGGGCAAACGCCTACGAAAAGATCGCTTGGATTTAAGAAAAGTTCGCTTAGATTTTTCCATGGTTTGGTTAGTTTATTTCTTATCCCTAAAATCCTATTTCAACCGTATCTTTTATTAGAATAAATAAATAGGATTTGGTTTGTTTATAATTATCTTTAACTATGTTAAATATGTTATATATATAATGTCATTTTTGCCCTTTCCTTGTAAGAAAGATAAGGGCGCCGGTGCTCGGTTCGTTCGATCTATTTCTTTATCTCCCCATGAATCGTATGTTTGTTACAATATGGACAGAATTTTAGCAACTCCAATCGATTAGGCGTATTGTGCCGGTTCTTTTGAGTAATATATCTGGAAATCCCCGTTGATTCCTTATTAACACCGTTTCGAACACAAGCGGTACATTCCAAAAGAACCGGTATTCGCACATCTTTACCCTTAGCCATGAACCTCCTTTGGATTTTTCATTTACTCAACTCTTCCTTTTTCAATTCGAAACGAAAAAGAAGAAAGGAAGGAAAAAATTTGTAACTAGCTATCCTCTTATGCAAGATTTCATTACAATCAATATAGGAAATACGATAGAAAGATTTCTAAACTATATTTCAACAGTACAGTATTTCATATAATTATCGTCTAGAATACGCTTTCCCTAGAACCAGAGTTTGTATTCGACTTCCATAGAAATTTAATACATAGAAATTCATATTAATTTAATTCCAACCTGAACCCGACTCTCACAGCTGTTGAATATAATATTCTTTCTCTTTCCTCCCTTTTTCTAGGGAAAAAAGAGAAAAGAAGGGGCTTTATTTAATTGTATCTCTAATCTTCTTTATTCCTTCCCACGTCAATAACTAGAATGAAAAAAAGGGGAACGTCAACGCATCCGGGAAAAAACGATTAATCTCTATCAATAAACCTGCCAAAGAACCGAACCATAGAGTACTTAGTACCGGTGCCACGGAAAGATATGTTTTTAGATCTCGCATTGAAAAACCTCCTTTTATAGTAATACATACATAAGATAATACATATTGAAATGTACAATCATCCAGTAAATAAGATTTACTTTTTGTTAAATACAGAAAAAACGTCCTTTTCTTCCCCACTATTCCCCAAAAAGACTCGTTTATTTTTCCTAGGGGTTCCAGAAGTATTTTACTATTATTATATGTTAAATGAGACCAAAAAGGCGAAATGGACATAAAAATTCTAGATTTTAATAGAGGCAATAACGATGTGGAAAACAAGACAGTAATTCTCTACAATGACACTGTAGACCAATGGAAGGGATGTAGCGCAGCTTGGTAGCGCGTTTGTTTTGGGTACAAAATGTCACGGGTTCAAATCCTGTCATCCCTACCTATTACTGCTCCTTTGAGCAGTAACGAGGGATTTTTTGAGATCAATTCACGTTGGACATATCATATAGAATCTTTTATTCTTATGATGATACTATATGTGTATGCATACAAGATGTATTGGGGCCAATCCTTTTCTTTACAGTCTTTTCTTTTATGAGAAGAAAGCGCTCTTAGTTCAGTTCGGTAGAACGTGGGTCTCCAAAACCCGATGTCGTAGGTTCAAATCCTACAGAGCGTGATTTGTATCTTCTTCGATGGAATTTGACTGAAACACTAACTGGAACAGCAATCTTTATTTGACCTCCTGGATATTAAAGAAAGGAGGAGGTCAATCAAAAAAAGAGATATTAATTAATCAAAGGTCTAACTGATCGCCACGCCTGTATTGTAAATAGGCAGTTACAAATAATCCAGCCAAAGTAATAGGAATTAGACCTAACACAATTCCAAATAGAAAAACTTCAATCATTTCAATTTGTTTGAAAGGAGAAAAAAGAGGTAATATCTATACCTAAATATTAATCCGAATTACCATGAATCTCAATGACCAAGAATTGGCAATTAACGGGGTAAAAATACACAGAAGTTCGCAGAAAGATTTTGTGCAATTAATTTCAAATAAGTCGTATCTTGCTCAGACCAATAAATAGAGCTGAGGTTATAGTTAAAGCCGTTAGTAGAAAACCGAAATAACTAGTTATGGTAGGCATCAAGGAGCTAAATGAAATATGGTCTTTTTATACATATGTTTATAAAAAAGCACTTACCTGAGTTTCCTTTTTTGCAAAATAGGAGAAAAAAACCAATTGAAAGTTTTTGAGTCATCTATCATTATAGACAGCACTAACAAGGATAAAGTCACAACTATATAAAAAAATTGATTCATCATCTGTAACATCTACCCATACCGCGTTTGCAATCAGCAAATGCATTCTTGGATCATTTTTCAATTCAACTTATAAACGAATAATAAGAACTGGGTAGTGTAATTTCGTTTTAAAATAAGACTAACTCTTTTCCAATCATTATGGAATCAAATTAGAAAATTATTCCTATTTTTATCATTTGTTTTATTGGATCGAATCTATATATTTTAGAGCGAACATTAATCTTATAAAACTTTTACTTTCATTTTAACTAATTAGATTCCGTAATGAGTTCACTCATATAATATCTTAAATATCTTGAATGAATGAGAACAAAAAGTTATCACATGATCACTCAAAAAAATAGGTGTTTTGGTTCAACTATATTCTAAGACTATTAATTTCTATTTTCTTTTGCTTTAGAAGTTCTATTTTGTATTTTTCATATATATATTAGAAATGCGCATCTTTTTTGTTAGGTCAAGAAAGAACCTTCAGATTTCGATCTAATACAACAATGTATGCATTAGTGATTCCAATTATTTCATTCTTTGTTCTTTTTGGTTTATCGAATAAAAAT